CGAAGGAATAAAAAAATCCGAAAGTTCTTATTTGTGGTTATAATGCCAACATATCAAGGCGACTCAGTTGATTGTTACAGGCCTCTTGAATCTTCTATTTACCTACTTCTTTTTCTTTGATTTGTTTTTTTTTGTGTGTAATGCAGCTTTACTATTGTTTTCGTTATTATTGATAGGAATTCTCTTGTTAAGACCCGATGAATCGATTGAAACCCCAGATTCATACTAAAACCCCGATGATTCATCACTAAAACTTCAAACTAAGCCCAAAGATTTCTTGAGTAAAAACCATTGGATCCTCACTTATTGAATGAATAGATATAATGACTCAAAATCAAAAGAAAGTTTTGTCCTTTACAATCAAAAAAAAAACCTCACGTTTTTTTTTTAAGAAAAATCTTTCAATTTATAACTTCAAACTCTTTGGAAAATTTTTTGGAGTCCGGTCACGGGGTCTAACTATTAAGTAGGAATCATAGTTACTCTTTTTTGTGATCTATTTCATATATTCCGTGCTCCGGATACTAGAATGAATATCCGACGAGGTAAAACCATCTCTATCAAGATGACAGCCCCATTCTCTGTATTATCAATGGGATCCATTATAACAAGCCACACACTCATATTCCGGAAATAAAGAAAGAAGGAAATTCCACGATCGAACTACCAATAAGAAAATAATATAATGAGCTAAAATAAAAATCCGAAACCGAAATGCTTTACTTTGTATTAAAAAGCTAAGAATTCCCGATTCTTGTGAATCGAATTTAATTCATTGAAATTCCGTCCAATAAAACGGAAGAATTATAAATTTCCAAAATAATAGATAGGAATACTGCAAATAGAGCCATTGCAACACCCATCAAAGGAGTAGTTCCCCACCCAGGAGCTACTTTACCATATTCTGAATTCAATGGTTTTAATAAATTCCCTACAGTAGTTCGTCTTGGTCCAGATCTAGAACTACCCTCAACGGTTTGTGTAGCCATAAATCCTATTTTGTATTCATTGAGATCTGTTGACTTTGTATACCATTCCGTTGTAAATAAACGATTTTATCATAGATCCATTTTAGTCTTGAAATTATATCATAATGGAAACAGCAACTCTAGTCGCCATCTCTATATCTGGTTTACTTGTAAGTTTTACTGGGTACGCCTTATATACTGCTTTTGGGCAACCCTCTCAACAACTAAGAGATCCATTCGAGGAACACGGGGACTAGTTGAAGTAAGGAGCCTCCCAACATTGGGGGCTCCTTACTTCAATTGATATAATAAAAAATCATTTCGTCTTTTTAGTTGGAACTTTAGGTGGTTCCCGAAAAAAGATAGCGAAAAATATTATCCCTAGAGTGGAGACTAAGAGGAATGTATAAACCAATGCTTCCATAAATTCGATCGTGCTTTACAATTATAGCTTCCATACCTATTTATTTTTTATTGGGGATTATCTCACGGCTAAACAAAAAAAAAGCAAGAGTCAAAGAAAGGGTGAAGATTCCAATCAACAATTTTCAGTTAACTTATGTCAAATCATAAAAATAAAGAAAAAAATAACAGAGAAATCTTGTATCAGACTACTTGTCTTCTTGTAGTTGGATCTCCAAGTTTTTGGAATGCTCCAAATTCCACTTGAGCATCCAAATCTGGGTCAATACCAGCAAAAACATCTCTGAACAAGGTTCTAGCACCATGCCAAATGTGCCCGAAGAAGAAAAGCAGAGCAAAAGAAGCATGTCCAAAAGTAAACCACCCTCTCGGACTGCTACGAAAAACCCCATCCGATTTCAAAGTAGCACGATCTAATTCAAAAATTTCACCTAATTGAGCGCGCCTAGCATATTTTTTCACAGTAGCGGGATCGCTATAACTGACTCCATTGAGTTCACCGCCATAGAACTCAACAGTTACGCCCACTTGTTCGACGCTATACTTCGATTCTGCCCTTCTAAAAGGAACGTCGGCTCTAACAATTCCGTCTCCATCTACCAAAACAACAGGAAATGTTTCAAAAAAAGTAGGCATACGACGTACAAAAAGTTCACGCCCTTCTTTATCTCTAAAAATAGGATGTCCTAACCACCCAACAGCTATTCCATCTCCATTGTCCATTGAGCCCGCTCTAAATAATCCACCTTTTGCAGGATTATTGCCGATGTAATCATAAAAAGCCAATTTTTCAGGAATTTTAGACCAAGCTTCTGATAAACTTTGATTTTTAGCTAGCCCAGCGCCAACTCTTCGATATATTTCTTGCTGGAAGTATCCCTGATCCCATTGATAACGAGTGGGACCAAACAATTCGATAGGGGTAGTTGCTGAACCATACCACATAGTTCCAGCAACAACAAAAGCTGCAAAAAAAACAGCAGCGATACTACTGGAAAGGACGGTTTCAATATTGCCCATACGTAATCCTTTGTATAGACGTTGTGGCGGACGGACACTAAGATGAAATAGACCCGCTAATATACCTAAAGTACCTGCTGCAATATGATGAGAGGCAATTCCTCCCGGAACAAAAGGATCAAAACCTTCTACACCCCACGCCGGATTTACAGGTTGTACCTTTCCAGTTAGTCCATAAGGATCGGACACCCATATTCCAGGACCATACAATCCTGTTACATGAAATGCGCCAAAACCAAAGCAAGCCAATCCTGAAAGAAATAAATGAATTCCAAAGATCTTGGGCAAATCCAAAGAAGGTTTTCCGGTACGTTCATCAGAAAATATTTCTAAATCCCAATACACCCAATGCCAAATAGCTGCTAAGAAGCACAAGCCAGAAAACACAATATGTGCACCGGCCACACCTTCGTAACTCCAAATACCTGGATTCGTTATAGTCCCTCCTGTTATACTCCAACCGCCCCATGAATTGGTTATTCCTAAACGAGTCATGAAAGGTATAACGAACATACCTTGTCTCCACATTGGATCAAGAACGGGGTCAGAGGGATCAAAAACTGCTAATTCATATAAAGCCATCGAACCGGCCCAACCAGCAACCAAAGCTGTATGCATTATATGGACAGAAAGCAAACGACCGGGATCATTCAATACGACGGTATGAACACGATACCAAGGCAAACCCATGTAAATACCCCTTTATCAACGAAAAATAGACACTATGTAACTTTATTGCATTGGAAAAAACTATGTTACGGACCTCCCCTTTTCAGTGAATTATCTCGAAGAAAGTATTTAAATTTGTTTTATTCTTGTTTTTTTAGTAAAACCGGAACAATTCGGTTCGTAGTAACAAAGAGAAGCAGATCTATTCTATATCCGATAAGTACCAATACGCAATGGGGGTTGATCCCATTTTCTATGAACGACTGCATACATATTTGTGAATCAACCCAAAGACCTATTCGTAAGAATATTTTGCCAGTCTTAATATTTTCCCAGTCTTATGGATAAACTAGGATAAAAGAGAATATTTTTAAGACAATAAAGACGTTGTTACGCTTCCACATCAAAGTGCAATAGAGTACTTAATTCTTTTTCTTTCATTTTATGCCTATTGGTGTTCCAAAAGTTCCTTTTCGAAGTCCTGGAGAGGAAGATGCCTCTTGGGTTGACGTATAGTGCGACTTGTCAGATATATTGGGTCATACGGGATTTACCCGTTCTCTCCCCCGATCGAGATATCCTCTGTTTCGCCCCAAAAAGATTGAATTATCAAAAAGTTGGAGCGTGAAGTGCAATTAGATCTATTTTAAGGGGTATAAAAATGAATATAATATTATTAATTAAAAAAATTCAAATAATTTATGGTTAGCTTTATTGGATCAATAAAATGAAGTATCCAGGCTCCGTTTAAAAAAACCCAATTGGTAATATAGTTATGATTATTAATACTTATATCATAGATCATAAAAAGATCATAAAAGATTTTTTTGTTATTGATAAAGATTTTTTTGTTATTGATATTGAATAAGAGAATAATCTCAAACTTTTAATCAAGCGAATAATATGCTAAATACGTCGAATATTTGGCCGAAGATCTGAAATGAAGTGAAAAAGAAGTAAGTCGTAGGAAAAAGGACGTAGTATTAGTAGCATTTGTCCTATACATACAAATAAGAATCGGTTTTTTTTTACTCGGAGTAGAGCATAAACCTAAAAGAATTGCAAAAGCCCATTTAGAAACAAGAAAATGACATCGTGACTTGGATTAGAGCTCGATGAAACAATACATCAATGAGAAGTTAGTTCGATAAGTTTAATCGATTTTTTTCTAGGGAAGGAGTACAAAACTCATCTTTCTTGAAAAATGGAATAAAATCAAAATCCGAAAATGAAATTAGAAAGGTATGCCGAAAAAAAAGAAAGAGGGAAGGAATCTACACATTGATTCTTTTTTCGCAATCTTTGTTGAACCGTATGCATCAAAAGGTGCACGTACGGCTCGTAAGGGATACAAATTTTACCCTAATCAACCGACTTTATCGAGAAAGATTACTTTTTTTAGGCCAAGAGGTTGATAGCGAGATCTCGAATCAACTTATTGGTCTTATGGTATATCTCAGTATAGAGAATGATCACAAAGATCTTTATTTGTTTATAAACTCTCCCGGCGGATGGGTAATACCGGGGGTAGCTATTTATGATACTATGCAATTTGTGCAACCTGATGTGCATACAATATGCATGGGATTAGGCGCTTCAATGGCCTCTTTTATCCTGGTTGGAGGAGAGATTACCAAACGTTTAGCATTCCCTCACGCTTGGCGCCAATGAGTTTTTTAAGAAAAAAGACTATGCCTTCGCCATATAAAATATGAATATTAAGTAATAATAGCACGGCACTTCGAATTCGATATGCATTTTTTTTAACATAGATTCTATATCGAAAGAGGAGTATGAAATTAGTATAAAATAAAAAGGGGCATTCGTGATTTTATCCGGAACCTTTTCAGCGTCACAAACTTTTTTATTTTTACCCTGAAGACTTTTAACAACCAATATTTATGGTATTGTTATGAAAGAGTACGAAAAAAAAACTTTGGGATTGCTGAATCACAAACAAGATATATATAAATATATAATAATATATATATAAGGCAACGGAGCCATCATAGTATTTTAAAACTGCCCTGAAAGGAAGGATGGTAATTGGATTATTTTACGATCCGGATCTGAGAAAATAAACCCCATATCTATATTTCTATATTTTTTTTTCTCTTTCTTTGATCGAAGGACAAAGTGAATCCCATTGTGGAGCCGTATGCAATGTGCAATGACTATGCCTGTACGGTTGCTCAATTCTATCTTTTTTGATTATTCTTTATCTCTTCTCTTTCACCTCATCATCCGCGAGAGAGGAACGGGTATATGATCAGGGTAATGATACATCAACCTGCGAGTTCTTTTTATGAGGCACAAACGGGAGAATTTGTCCTGGAAGCAGAAGAACTATTGAAACTGCGCGAAAGCATCACAAGGGTTTATGTACAAAGAACAGGCAAACCATTATGGGTTGTCTCTGAAGATATGGAAAGGGATGTTTTTATGTCAGCAACAGAAGCCCAAGCTCATGGAATTGTTGATCTTGTAGCGGTTGGCTAAAAATAACAGCAATCCTGCGCAAATCTGCAACTTGATATTTTTTTTTTGACTTATTACTGGGTTTAATAATATTCTATTGAGCTATTAAATTGAGAAGTAATTCATAAGCAAGCAGCCGGTTAGGATCGATCTAAACCAGCCCATTCATTATGTATACGATTCAACATGCCAACCATTAAACAACTTATTAGAAACACAAGACAGCCAATGAGAAATGTGACAAAATCCCCTGCTCTTCGGGGATGTCCTCAGCGCCGAGGAACATGTACTAGGGTGTATGTGCGACTCGTTCAGAGCCTCGCTGGTACAAACTAAACTAAAGGAAACCCCTTTTCCAGTATCAATGATCAGTACCAGTGAATAGGATAAAATGGAAGGAAAAAAAGGCCATTGGCGATCTAAAAAAAGATCTATTCTATCCTTCTATTATGTTGAAATTTATGGTTGCCATTGGTGCAAATCCAATCATTTCAATTTGGAATTAACGATGAAAAAATCCCTCATTGGTAACAAATGGTTATCCATTAAGCGAGGGAAATCTTATTTTCAAAGGTGAAATCTGATGTCTCTACTCTTGCAAAAACGGACTAAGAGGGTCAGCTACACAGCTAATTTTCATAATTAAATATCGTTACTGTATCAGTAGATCTCATTGTGAAAGACCTATGACTAGATAATGGATGGGTAGAGCCAAAGAATGTGAACTGTACAAGTTACCAATAGCATTGATTAAATCAAGTAAGGGGCTCCGGTGTATAGAGAGGACCTCACCGTTTAAGACGTAACCATAGAAACGATGGAACCCACTCTTTCTTTAGTCATTTCTATTTTTTATGTTTTTTGATACCTAGTACCTAGTATCAATACAATTTCTTAGCTCGAGGTGAAATGCCTATAAAAAAAGACAAATTGTGGTAGGGAAGGTTAGAGTAGCAAAAGCCATTGGAATTTTTAGTTTATACATTGGAAGAATCCGTTTTGTTATTAATAAACTAGGAAGGAGGAAACGAATAACTGAAAGAAAAGAAATCAATTAGTTATTCAGTAAAATTCATTTATTCAATGACCAGAATTAAACGAGGATATATCGCTCGGAGGCGTAGAGCAAAAATTCATTTATTTGCATCAAGCTTTCGGGGGTCTCATTCAAGACTTACTCGAACAATTATTCAACAGAAAATAAGAGCTTTGGTTTCGTCTCATCGAGATAGAGATAGGCAAAAGAGAGATTTTCGTCGTTTGTGGATCACTCGAATAAATGCAGTAATTCGTGAGAATGGGGTATCCTATAGTTATAGTAGATTTATACACAATCTGTACAAGACACAGTTGCTTCTGAATCGTAAAATACTTGCACAAATTGCTATATTAAATAGGAATTGTCTTTATATGATTTCGAATGAAATCATAAAATAAGTAAATTCTAAGGAATCCGACGCAATAGTTGAAATGGAGTTTCGCTGGAGGATGAACTCCGGGAAGGTAGAGTAGAAATTAATATGATAAAAAGAATATGATAAAGTCGCTCAAAATAAAATGAGTGAACACGTGGAATATTCAAAAAAAAAAATTATTCTTTCTTACCCACTCTTTTTTTTCTTACAATACGAAAATCCAATCTGGATCCTCGAATTTTTCCGAACAAAACATCAATCTGTGTTTGAGTTCAAATTGGAATTTTGATTCAATTTTTGATTCAATTGAAGAGTAAGCTTATTTTTTATTTATTTCGGGTTCTAAGACCAATAGTTCTGACGGTCGACTCGCCTCTTTCAAACTGTTTCTCATTATTAAGAAAAGGTAACAAAGATAAAATACGAGCTTGTTTTATAGCAATAGTAATTAATCTTTGTTGTTTTAAGGTCAATCTATTTACCCGTCTAGATAATATTTTTCCTTGTTCACTAATAAATCGACTAATTAAACTCATGTTTCTATAATCAATTCGATCCCCCGATTGGATCGGGGGCAAACGCCTACGAAAAGATCGCTTGGATTTAAGAAAGAATTGCTTGGATTTATCCATGGTTTGTTTATTCCTTATCCCGAGAATCCTATTTCAATCTGATCAAAAATGATTTAGGATTAAAAAAGAGGATTTTGTTTTTTTTTATTAATATTCTATTCTAATTTTAAATAATTATATTTATATTATATTAATTTGTTTATATTAATTGGAATATTTTAATTGAAGTTCTATTTTTAATAGATTTAAGCTATATTATTATCTATATTATTATAGAAATATTGTTCGATATCTATATAATATGGTATTTCTAAATAAGGTATTTATATGGAATACTATGGTATATAGATAGAATATGTACCCTTTCTTTCATGTTCCTTGTAAAAAAAGTGACATACAACCACCTTGATTTGACTCGAGCTATTTCTTTATCTCCCCGTGAATCGTATGTTTGTAACAATAAGGACAGAATTTTCGCAATTCTAATCGACTAGGAGTATTATGTCGATTCTTTTGAGTAATATATCTGGAAATGCCCTTTGATTCTTTATTAACACCCTTTTGAATACAATTTGTACATTCTAAAATAACCGTTACTCGGACTTCTTTACCCTTGGCCATGAACCCCCTTTCTTTGAGTTTTTGATGAGTTTTTGCTTCAACCAACTCTTCGATTTTCCAATTTAAAGGGAAAAAGGAAGGAAAAAAAAATAGAAATTGCTAACTCGAAATTATGAAAGATTTTTAAATTCTGAAAGATTATTTCGTTGCAATCACAGCCCAATATACTAAGTAATATTAAATAAATAGTAAATAAATTTAATAGTAATTAAATAGTAATAGTAAATAAATATTAAGTAAAATAATGATTTCGAACTCTATTCAGTTCTATTTCGAATTTACAATAGAATTATATTCTAAGTCGATATTCTAAGTCGACTTATAGTATTTCATTTTACTATCTTGTATGATATTCTTGTATTAGACACAGTTCGCTTTTCAGTTTCACTAGATTATTTATCAATTGAATTTGAAAACCCGAATTTCGATGAGGTTGAATCTACTTTTTTATTTGTCTTTCCTCTTTTCTTTATTCTACTTACCCTCTTTATTTAATTGTATCTAATTTGATTTTATCTAAAAGAAAAGAGGGGGAGGGATTAGTCACAGATCTTTTGATTCTCTCTCTAATCTTCTTCACCCCTTCCCATGTCAATAACTAGAATGAAAAAAAAGGGAATGTCAACGCATCCGGGAATAATCGATTGATCTCTATCAATAGACCTGCTAAAGCCCCGAACCATAGAGTACTTAGTACCGGTGCCACGGAAAGATATGTTTTTAGATCTCGCATTGAAAATCCTCCTTCTTTATTCTTTTTTGTAATGTATAATATTAATACATATATGATCAGCTGTATATGTAAGTAGTTAAGGATCGCTTGTATTTCTACAGGGAAGTCCTAATTCAAATTGAAATATGCACTGATTCGGTAGATAAGATTTTCCCGTTCTGAAAACCGAAAAATACATCTCTTTCTGCCTGAGCATTCCAAAAAAAATATTAATTTTTTAGTTTTTTACGCTGGGTTTCATATATTTCATAATATATATAATAATATATATTCTATATAGAAACCTTCTACTATTATTATATCTTATATGAGACCAAAAAAAAAGAAATGGCAAGATACCTTGTACGTATATCAATGGCTAAAAAAAGGAGGATTTGGAAAACAAGACAAGGATTCTCTACAATGACACTGTAGACCAATTGAAAGTTGAAAGGGATGTAGCGCAGCTTGGTAGCGCGTTTGTTTTGGGTACAAAATGTCACGGGTTCAAATCCTGTCATCCCTACCTATTACTTCTCCTCTGAGCAGTAATGAAATCGATTAAAATCGTGCAGACATAATATAATCTTTTTTAGAGTATATCATTTTATACTATGTCATATAGTATATGACAGTATATTAGCATATGATACTATATGCATATAAGATGTATTGTATTGGGGTTACAGGGTTACAAAACAAAATACTCTTCTTTCTAGTCTTATCTATTGTGATAAGAAAGCGCTCTTAGTTCAGTTCGGTAGAACGTGGGTCTCCAAAACCCGATGTCGTAGGTTCAAGTCCTACAGAGCGTGATTCGGGTCTTGGTTAGCTTAAGCCGAAAATGCGACTCAAAAAAAAATGGAACAGTAATCTGAATTTGACCTCCCGTGAATTAAAGAAAAGAGGAGGTCAATCAAAAAAAAGATGTTAATTAATCAAAAGTCCAACTGATCACCACGTATATATTGTAAATACGCAGTTACAAATAATCCAGCTAAAGTAATAGGAATTAGACCTAAGACAATTCCAAATAGAAAAACTTCAATCATTTCAATTTGTTTGAAAGGGAAAAAAGAGAGGTAATATCTATCCCTAAATAGTAATCTGGATTGTCCATCA